ATTGAAGAAGAGCTTTTTTACCTCACCCTTGATTTTAGTTGAACGACGAGGAGCCGTATGAGGTGAGAATCTCACGTACGGTTCTGTATAGTGGCATTGGAACTGGCTATCTGTCAACCACTCACAACTACACCGAAAAAACCTAACTCTGCCCTACGTAAAGTCGCCAGAGTCCGATTAACCTCCGGATTTGAGGTAACAGCTTATATACCAGGGATTGGCCATAATTTGCAAGAACATTCCGTGGTCCTTGTGAGAGGCGGAAGGGTCAAGGACTTACCCGGTGTAAGATATCACATTGTTAGAGGAACCTTAGATGCTGTGGGAGTAAAGGATCGTAAGAAAGGGCGTCCTAGTGCGTTGCATGACACAGTCGTAACTTGTATCTAATGATTCCGTATCGGTCGTTCCGATATACTAAATGCATAGCTGACCCGGAAATGGAAGTATTGCCAGGGGACTGAAGCCTGCCATAACAAAGATTGATTATTATTCATCTGTTTGTATGAAGCAACTTGGTGTCCAAGGTATCAACATTCTAGTAGGTTAAGTCTCACCCGGACCACTATTCCGAGGATTTGCCTGCAAATGTCTCTTCTTTCCTGGAACGGGCCCAGACTACCGCGATGGAGATTCCGATTTCTGAGCATTTGGTAATTGGATTAAGAAACCTACGGACACCTTCAGTCAGATGGGCGAAATGCAAGATTCTCTTTTTTTTTTTCTATTCCCAAACTTCGATTTTATACAGTCCTAGAGGAATGAACAGGAAACGGATGCTCGACACGTAACGAGCAAATATGTCTGATTTTACAAAGTAATTTGAAATCACTTTGTTCTATTCAATCATGTGGAAAGCTGCATTCGATGAAAGTCGTACGTGCAATTTGAAGGGAGATTTCCAAAAAAGCCAGGAGATCCACCCTACAATATGGAGTCAAAAAGCCAAAATAATATCCTAAAGGATGAGGTGGAAAGAGCATCGGATGCATTTGCGAATTCATGTCACATCGGAGCAGTATAGTGAATAAGAATAGAGATACTGAATCGGATCCCATTTACCGGAATCGATTAGTGAACATGTTGGTTGATCGTACCATGAGGGATGGAAAAAAATATCTGGCTTATCGAATTCTTTATCGGGCTATAAAGCGTATAAGACAAAAGACAAATAAAAATCCATTGTCTATTCTTCGCCAAGCCATACGTGGGGTAACTCCCGATGTTGCGACGGAATCCAAACGCGTGGGCGGATCAACCTATCGAATTCCCGTTGAAGTCGCACCTGCAGAGGGGAAAGCTTTGGCTATCCGATGGTTACTGATCGCGTGTAGGAAACGTCCAGGTCGAAACATGGCTCTAAGATCGAGTGATGAATTGATGGATGCTGCCAGAAACTCTGGTAGTGCAATACGAAAGAAGGAAGAAATTCACAGGATGGCAGAAGCTAATAAAGCTTTTGCCCATTTCCGCTAGTACCGGGTTTATTTCAATCCACAACTCTTTGCCTGTGGATTAAGGTAAACCCAGAAGCCTGGTGTCAAGAACTAAAATTAAAGACGTGCCAAGAACCTATGAATAAAAAAAAAATTAGATAAAGAAAAAGATGTATTCAATGGTGGGGAGTATTCGAGTGATTTCACCGTGAGGGTTTCTTTGCCAAGTAATTTGTCTTTATCTCCCCTGCGAGGTGCAGGGGGGTCGAGTTGGTATTCTCGTGGAATGGATAGACCCTGCGATACGAAAAGAAAAAGTCGGAATCTTTAAAAGATTGGAGAGTCTTTCCCATTCTTACTCTTATTGGAAAATCAAAATTGGTTGACACAAACAAGATTTCGTGATATACTACGAATTAACAAGCGTACTCGCCTGGGAAATCACTCATTGCTTTGGAAACCATAAATTACCATGACTGCAACTTTAGAAAGACGCGAAAGCGCAAGCCTATGGGGTCGCTTCTGCAACTGGATCACTAGCACCGAAAACCGTCTTTACATTGGATGGTTCGGCGTCTTAATGATTCCTACCCTACTAACCGCAACCTCTGTATTTATCATTGCCTTCGTTGCAGCCCCCCCTGTGGATATTGATGGTATTCGTGAGCCTGTTTCTGGGTCTTTACTATACGGAAACAACATCATCTCCGGTGCTATCATACCCACTTCTGCAGCTATAGGTTTACACTTCTACCCCATATGGGAAGCAGCCTCTGTCGATGAATGGCTTTACAATGGTGGTCCCTACGAACTGATCGTTCTTCACTTCTTACTTGGTGTGGCTTGCTACATGGGTCGTGAGTGGGAACTAAGCTTCCGCCTAGGCATGCGTCCTTGGATTGCTGTTGCATACTCAGCCCCCGTTGCAGCTGCCAGCGCCGTATTCCTGATCTACCCAATTGGTCAAGGAAGCTTTTCAGATGGTATGCCCCTAGGTATTTCTGGTACTTTCAACTTTATGATTGTTTTCCAAGCCGAGCATAACATCCTTATGCATCCCTTCCACATGTTGGGTGTAGCTGGCGTATTTGGCGGCTCTCTATTTAGTGCAATGCATGGTTCTTTGGTAACTTCGAGTTTAATCAGAGAGACAACTGAGAATGAATCTGCTAATGCAGGTTATAAGTTTGGTCAAGAGGAAGAAACCTACAACATCGTAGCTGCTCACGGTTACTTTGGACGTCTAATCTTCCAATACGCCAGTTTCAACAACTCTCGTTCTCTGCACTTCTTTTTAGCTGCTTGGCCCGTAGTAGGTATTTGGTTCACCGCTCTCGGTATCAGCACCATGGCATTCAACTTGAATGGTTTCAATTTCAATCAATCTGTGGTTGACAGCCAAGGTCGTGTAATTAATACCTGGGCCGATATAATCAATCGTGCTAACCTGGGTATGGAAGTTATGCACGAACGTAACGCCCATAATTTCCCTCTAGATTTAGCTCTTGTTGAAGCTCCTTCTGTGAACGGATAATAGCCGTCCGGTCCTATAGTAAAGTGAAATACCAAATTTTCGACAGAGCGATAATTTGGTATTTCACGCATGAATTCCAAGCTTTTGCACGAATACAAATAAAGAGATTGATAACTGTTCGTTGCAGACTCACAGAGAAATTGGTCTCCTATTCCTATTCTAAAGATTTTTTGGAATACTCCGCCTCAGCTGTTGGAAAGATTCAATCTATTTCTTTCGTTCCAATTCACAAAAGGGTTGTCGTCCTATGATCACTGGGATGAATTGAAAATACATTCTTTACAAGAAAGTTCCCCAATATCTCGTCTCGAGACGGGTGTGTCTGTATATCTACCTGTTCATATGGATACACTTGTGCAAATCAGATCTGTTCGAGTTGAGTAACCTTGTCTCAGCCAACAAACTCTATTATATCACGAAAATATAATCTCCCTTCATGTTCAGACGATTGAATAGAAAAAGGGGCGGACGTAGCCAAGTGGATCAAGGCAATGGATTGTGGATCCATCACGCGCGGGTTCAATCCCCGTCGTTCGCCCATCCGACGCAATCCGTTTGTGTTGCGTAAACGATAGTATCCTGAAACGGATTGGGGAATTGACGTAAGTACCAGATACTAATACGACTACAAAATCACCTCGTTTTTGGTTTGAAGCGACCTTATTGGGACTTGAATTTATCTATTTTATTTGTATAATAAAATATGCATAAGTGATACCGAAGGTTGCATACATATAAAAAACGTATAAGTGCGATGAACAAGGAGAATGGGGCAGTGAAAGAAGCAAAAGCAAGCAGAGTCAAAATTTTATACTCCCTAGCTAGAGTTTTGAAGCTAGTGGGAATCGATCAACTTTATCACTCGTTTGAATTCTTGAAAAACAAGAATCAAAAAGAATCACTAGTTAATCTTTTTTTTAGTTATAAACCTTTCATTAGATTATTTGACGCGTGACTATTCAGCTCGATCTTTCTACGAAACTTGCGCTCTGTACGAGGGGGTAATGGAACCACTCTGGAGATCCTCGCGTTATTGGCGATACCAATTTCCATGCATTGTTCTTTGATTGGGAGAGAGTCAAGCCAAAAAAGTCTGATAGATTTGGTAAGACTTATTGATGGGGGTGGTGAAACAGTCGAAGAACCAGCAATAGATTCCTTCCAACTTTCTTGCTTCGTTCCTCCAGCAATAAAAGCCTTATATGCTGGGAAGGATAGACTAGAAAAGACATCTCATGATTATAATTCAGATTCAACGAAGAGAGATATTTCCGTTAGCTTAGTAGGGTGGAGACGGCGGCAAAACCCCACGTGCAATATAAAAAATATAAAATACTTTAATAGGTTTTTCGAATCCTATAAAGAATTTTTGGATAGGAGGGACAGAGGTTGTGTCTCTCCGTATACAAAAAAAATTTGGGATTCGTGGGAAATCCAAGGAGATCTTCTATACTTCCTACCCAATCCCCCTTTTGTGGCGAGAGTAGTAGAAAAGGGTTTCGATAGAAATCTCTATCCCTACCGGAATCCTAGGTGGGTCCTCCAATGGTTAAGGTTCAACTCCCATGAGAATGGGATAGAACCTCCCATCTCACGAATTTATTCACAAACAAGGAATAAATCAATGGGAGATCGACTGATTGGATCTCTTCTACCCTTTAAAGAATCGGATCCAATTTCGAATAGGGCAGGAGGGGTTGATCAGAATGGTGAAGAATCCAGAGAAGCGTTTAGACTTGAGGGGGATCTATCACCCAATACAATACTCTGGAATAGATTCGGGTTTCGGAGTAAAAAGTGTGTGGATCCAAGAAAGAATCTCCTAATAAATTGTGGGATCTTTCTGGGTACACCTGGAGTAGTCAACAGGGATAGGAAGAATACTACTTGTCCGATTCCATCGAAGGAAAGAGGGAACATACCCCCTCAAGGTCCTCTGGTCAAGAAGTGGAAGGGTTTAACCCCCCTCTACTCGATATACATGCTTCTCTTACGTGATAGTTTCTGCGCATTGGCTAATGAATATTTATTGCGAGTCCATTACCGGTTAGATGGCTGGACGGAAGGCAAAGAATCCGCCAGTGTGGCGGGAATCACCATTGGAAAGGAATTATTGAAGTGGGGGGGGGGTGCAGAGCGTTTACTGATCGAACGTATTCCATTTGGAATTAAGTATGTGAATATTGAGTCCAGTGTGTGCGGAGATATCGGTACAGCCATAGACTTTTCTTTCCCTTCTCCAGGGATAATATTTGCGGAATTCCGGTACAACTTGGGTGCATCAATCCGCGGCGTATCAAGATGGAAAAAGAAGTTCCTAACGAGTCATATTGGTACCACTATCGAAGCAATCGGTAGGAACGAGAAGTATTCCTATTAATCCATCAATTTGTTATTTATTTACAAATGCGTTTTTTACAGAATTATTTGCCGAGTCTTAATAAATGCAATTGATTACTTTGTGGATGAAGTGAACGATCCGGATCATAAATGGATCAATTCTCTTTTTGGTTTTCAATCATTCGATATTTACGAGAAGGTTTCTGCATTCAAAAGAATTATCGAGGGAAAGAATCATTTATTTGTGGATTCAAGATCATTGGTGGACGAAGAATCCGTAGGATCCTCAATCCCGCTCAAGAATACGGTTGATCCACTTCCTATTGGATCATCCGGTATCGGATCTATTCAAGCTTTTTTTGAGAGTCCCCCCTACATCATGGCGAAACATAATTGGAATCTCTTTCCGTATAATTGGGATTGTCAAGAAGAATTGAAAGGGGTTTTTGAAGGACGTTTTTTAGAGAGAGTGTTCAAATGGGACTTTCCAAATCGATCCCATTTATCTCTATCAAATCGTGCTAAAAGAGATTCTCTCCCGAAATTTGGGATCATGAGAGTGAGCGACTTCGCCGCTAAGAAACACGGCGGCAGTTACTCCAATCTTTTAGATGATTTTTGCGTGGGTTCTAATAATCAAGTCGGTTCTTGTTTCGGAATAGGATCTTTTGGCATGGAGAGAATCGTTTCCCTCATTCAGTCTCACGTGTCTAATTCGTCATTACCCAGCGCTTGGCAAAGAAGAGAAGGGGGAACAACTAATTATCTATTTACGACGATTCAATTCACTCTGTCTGATTCAGATAAATTCGTGCCATTTTCATTATTAACCCATTCAGATAGACGCTTCAATGTGATTTTGACCCTCAGGAGATTGCTGCCGACGCCAAGCTCTTTCTCCCACGAGACGAGAGATTTGTCTTTTTTTTCGCGCAATAACAATATAAATTCCCTAAAACGAGCATTAGGAAACGATCAGCTATTAACAGATTGGCGATTTCAAACTCATGCTACAAATTTGAGTTCGGATCAAGTCAACTTAAATAAGTCTATTGGAGGATCAGGCTCGGTGAGTGGTTTCATTGAAAATCGACTCGACCAACATGATTCGCTCATCAGGTCTTTCTGGGAATTGAAAGAATTAGAAACACTTTATTGGTTAAAAAGAATCTCGTTGTACCGCATCGGTACGGCGTTGGAATCTCCCACAGGACTATTTGCGAAGGTTCTGCACGAGGATGTGAAGTCGGTAAACTTATACATGGAAGAGAAACCTGTCTGTCTATCTCATCCCATTTGTCTCAGGGATTTTTTAAACGATTTAAACGACTACAAGATCTCTTGGATCTTTTGGAAAGACAATATCTCAGAAAAATGGCGCCTATTTGGGGAATATATACCTTGGTTTTTCACCCCTACCTGGTGGAAATACTTTCACGACCTGGTAAAGAACACATATCCAGAATTGGTATTGAAGATGAGTGATGATTCTCATTACCATATTCCCGGTATCGCAAAAAGAGCGGCGGAGACTATGGATGGTGCTAGGTCTTACCTGTTAGGAAGATTAGTATCGAAATTAAGAAACGAGTCGATTACTGACATATTATCCAAATTAGATTCTTTTCTTATCGAAGAAATTAATAATTTGAAGGGTTCGTATTCGGGTTGGGCAACAACGCTAAAATTTACAAATATATCTATCCCATCTCAGCTTGCTCTTTTCATATTACTTGTTCTTGCATCTTTCAAGTCTATGTGGCCCGTTGTTTCAGGTTTTGGCTCTCTCTATTTATGGAAACGATTCGCTACGATTGGATACTCAAAAGACCCGATGCGTAGGTCCTATCTGGAGAAGGTGATGTATTACCCTCCGATAATAGGGCAAATGGGAACAAGGGATCCACTGATACATTCCCTGAAGAGAGTCTTGAATTATATCAATAATATATTCTTTTATTCCTTAGTAAAGAACGGACTTGATCTATGGAGGCTACGCAGGGAAAGCTCCGACACCCTCAGAGTGAATAAGGAATTATTGACTCAATATTTAGTTACGAATGAGACTATTTCCAACTATAGATCAAAATCGAGCTTTCATTATTTGAGCGGTGAACCAAATTGCGGACTCCCCCCAGGGGGAGGGGGATTGACCCTCTTGTCATATCTACATCGGATTCGTCAAAATAATCTATGGAATTATAAGATCCGTAAGTCGGATCCTGCAGAGAAGTGGGTTATTTCCGCCCCTGGAAGGAATATTCTAGTTCCAGCTTCAATGAAACCGAAAGGCATTTCATATGCGCCATATTGTGATGTACCTGTATCTCTTCAATCAGAATTATTATCGTCTGAAGGAATTCCGTTGATAGGGCCTACGGAAACTGGAAGATCTCATCTCATTAGAGATGTAGCATCCGACTCCTACTCCCCTTTGGTCAAATTGCCAATACCAAAATTGTTATACAATCGATCCTATTTCAATACTGAACGTGGAAACTTTATCTCGAAAGAGAGCGTATACCGAGTGAGTCTTGTCTTTGAAATGGCGAAAGAGATGTCTCCCCGTGTAATATGGATTCAAGACATTCATAGATTGAATGCTCATCGTTCGTATCATGAATCAGAAGCGGATCCTAGATTCTTACCTTGCTTAGTACCGAAGAGTATCCATAATGGGCACAGTAATTTTTGCAGTCGTAACAATCTTGTTATTGCCTCGACCCACGTACCTGCGGAGGTGGATCCAGCTCTAATAGCTCCGAACCGGTTGAACAAATTGATAAATTTCCGAAGGTCTAACAAGCGTCAGCGTCAGAAAGAATTGCCGATTCTATTAAGTGTCAAGGGGTTCAACACACAAGCTGATCCATCTCTTTTTGAAGGTACTGGGTTTGGAACCACGGGTTATAGCAAACGAGATTTATTCTTTTTTGCTCAGGGAGCGTTATTAATGGGTCTTTACAGAAAGAGAGAGCTTGTGTGTAGTGACACAGTTGAATTCACTTTGCATAGACAGCACTCGGCTGTGATTTACATGGGTAATGAAATCAAATACAATCCTTACGATATTCTTTCTCATAGGATAGGAAAAGCCATTCTAAAAAATAGTTTGATAGACACTTCTCCTGAGGATCCCTTCTGGATCGGTCGTAATACATTGAAGAGGCGGTTTTATCATTTGTCTAATTGGTATTTGGAGTCTTCGATAACCGAATCAACGGTTACGGAATCAACTTTATTTACACATATTTTGGGACTATTGACTGGGTTGGCGGCTCGTGATTCATGGTTCGAAATGGATATGATAGGTAGAGATAATCCCATTGTTATTGATAAAATTTTAGAAAACGATTTTCACCTCGCTTGTGGTATTTTAGAAAACTTCTTCAGAGATTTTTCACGCCCAGAAATCTGTAAAAATGACAATCAATCCAGGAATGGTCTTTCCCTTTCTTCTCCCATGAAACCCTGGTACTCCTCAGGTATGATATGTGCAAGCTATTTCCCTCAATTCATGGAGACAGGGACAGGGGAGCTGTCCGAGACTCGAACCGACTTCGGAATGAAACAGTCAGGTGGAACCAACTCGAGTTCGGGGGAGGTACCGCGTGAGATGATGCGGTCCCCCAGGATCTGGCATTTCAGTTTTATGCGAAGCGATATTTATGAATCGATAAGATTATTATCTGAATTCGATAATTGGTGTGCCTCACTCCGTCTCCACCCGGATTATCATCGAAGTCTACAACAGGATTCTCCGTGGGATAGTGGTGAAGACAGCCAATTTGACCCGTACAAAAAAAGAGGATATCACCTCAGTCATACAAGAACTTTGAATAGATTGAGACAGAAACAGACAAGAAGATTAGAAGATCGGTTGGAAGCTACATCGTTACGCGATCAATTCCCCGAACTGGGACTCTCTGAATCGTCGAGCTCATACGAAACACAATGGAATCGGCTCAATGAGCCAGTTCTATTCGTGGGAGGGCGCTTTACTTGGGACCCCATGTCTCTATTCCAACCGGATTCTAGCCCTTCTTTTCCACATCGCAGTTTTTTGGCAAAGCAAGAACTGGTCCGGAGGCTGTATGTAACTTATGGCTTGAAAAGGGAACGCGAGAAACATTTCTCGAATGAAGGGATTAAAAATCTGTTCCTCCATCGTGGATATACCAGGAAATCGATAGCTATGGAGTCATCCGCAAAGCAGTTGGAGAATGCTCCGCCGGACAAAGATGGAAATTCCGAATACGTCAAAGAGACTTGGTTCATGCATACGTATTTGCAGTACCCGCTCGTGTCCCTCCCTGTTCATCTGTACCAAAACATTGTGGGAGAAAATTTGAAGGAACGCTTCGTTCGTCTCAGACTTCTGATTCATAGAGACAGGTGGATGAAACGGAACCGTTCCCAATTGAAAGACTTTTCTATCTATAATATGTTGTTCGAAAGTTACCAGTATCTGTTCAATCCATTCTGGTTCGATAGAACTCGGTTGGATCGAAGAACAAAACAGTTATTGAATGGAAGACCATTTTTGCATAAACAATTAGTACATGTCCTTTCGAGCCCGGATCTCTAGCCATACGTTGGACAAGTCGAATCGGTAGAAGGGAGATATATCTCTCTTCTACCGATCCATCGTGTTTACCTCCTTTTAGGTGTTTATTGTTGCGGTCGTTAGGCGAAGTAGTGGAATCAAAGCGACCTGATAAAAGTGTTTTAACCAAATTGGAGGGTCATCTCAAAAACCTGCTGTGTTTTGATATTGCTGATTTGTATATCCTGCACGACGGTTGAGGGCCAACCGTACTGACTCGACAACTATGTTACTAAGGGGGCATTGGGTACGTCCTTGGTAGGACGGCTCATGCAACCTTTCATTCAAGACCGCCTAAAAGAGTTGCAAGTAGGTTCATAGTGTCCTCCATTTCTTCAAATTTGGAATCCAAAAGAGCTCGAGGGTTCCTATGGTGTCAATAGTGTCAATAGTGTCGATCGTGTCGATTGTGTCGATCGTGTCGATTGTGTCGATGTTTTAGCACTTTTTTCGTTTTCAGTTTTTTATTTTTTCAGTTTTTTTATTGCTATTGTCATATAGAATTCTCTTTTTATGGAGGACTTTGAAAATGATGGCCACTTCCAAGGTATGAAATTCAACTATCTGTATATAATAGATAAAGCATCTCTATGAGGTATATGGCAATAACTCTATGGCTAACTCTCGGTATTAATCTTTTCTTTTCAATGATATGGTTATCCCCATAAAATCTAGGCTTTGAGCCCGGAGGGAGGAATCAAGTCTACGGAAGCAGTCCCGCTGCTTATCCTTACGGGTGAGGGAGAGAAGCCCATCATTCTCGAGACTTATGGGTATTCCTATCCTATCCTGAATGAGATGATCAACCAAAACCATGAGAAGGACTAATTCGTGCGAAGCTACTGCTCGGGAGGTTATAAGGCCCCCGTGGTAGTGACTTCTCCCACTTTTCCCTGAACTCTCTTCTTCTACACGCCCAAAATAAGCACTCTATCAAGTGAGTGGGCCAATAAATCTTTTCCCTTTGACCGAGTGTGGTCTGAAAGAGGCTCAATTCTTGCATAATTGGGTGCTTTTGCACCATTCTCAAGCACTCCTGAAAGGCTGGGTCTGACAATTCCTCTGAAATAGTCCATTGGTTTCGTATGCTAGTCCCACGCAGGCTGGCACCATTCAATCCCGAATAAAGGAGCGTCTTAAGTATAGGTTTCGAAACCGAGTTTCCCCACTTGGACATTATAAAGTCCCAAAAGCTACTCGAGTGGTATGCTTCCCACGTGTTTGGTGCTTTTTTAACCCCCATAAGTCCCGCGTAGATGCCTGTGTGGCACGCCACCATATCTAATTCCTCCAGGATTAGCCCTGTAGGCTGCAATTTCCTAAAACTTCCTTGATCGCCCTCTTACACTCCCTCTTTAGGTTTACAATTGTGGCTGATCCCCCTTCATTATGAGGTATCAGCCTCGGGTAACTCGCTTCTTCCTTGTAGGATGTGGCAAATAGCTGCCGGGTGGGGCATCTTCTCAAGTAATAAGTGCTTTCTCCTCTTCGAAATAGACGGAAGAGCATGTAACACATCCGGGTTACCTGGTTTCCCACCTCATTAAGACTGGCAATCAACTCTGGGTATCCTCGGGGGAAGTTCCTCAGTTGGGAAACGCACACCTCTAAGTGGCTCGCCAGCGGATAGGGAGTGCCTGCCATTGGGGTAGACAGTGCCAGCTTGGAGGGTAGGTACAACGAAGAGGCGGGAAGACATTAAAACCGCCTGTAATTGTCTTCAATAGATGCCAGTGTTGATGTTGGGCTCAACACCAATATCTTAGCATTCTCGATTAATTCATCTTCTTCCCATATTGGCCACTCTTCATTAAAAGATCTGGGTACTCGTCAATAAATCTTTCAGTCTGTTTAATTTCATCATTGGTCATACCCTCTTGCCATTCAGATTTTTTTTGTGTTTTCAACTTTTTCGAGAAAACATCGACACGATCGACACGATCGATACCATAGGAACCCTCTTGCTCGTTTGGATTACCAGTTTCTTCACCCGCTTCCCACTCTTTCCACGCCACCTATTCCTCTTCAAAACCCTCCCAGGGTTCTTCTCTTCCCATCCTTAGTTGAGCGGTCTCAAATGTAGATGAAGAAGAGTCCACCGAGGCTATTTCCTCATATAGGGGGTTGAAGTTCTTCTCCACACCCGTAGACAGTTCTAAGTTGAATCCTAAGTTGAGAGGTCCGATTCTATTGCGGTCAGGTGTTAATTGCCACTGAACCCATGGGTTCCACTCGTCGTGTAAGCAACCTGATGCAGGCGCGGTGTCGAGTCCCATCAATGAGTCATGAGCCCGTATTCGGGTTCAATGCGGTTTGGTGCCGAAACGAAGGGGAACTAACGGGAATAAAGCTCTAGAAACAAAAATTTGATAGACATTCTAAATCATTTTATGTACCATTAAATTGAATAAACAATTTTGTCTACTCAGATAGGTTCGGCTGTTGCTAATGACTAGGCGTTAGGCATGACCGACACATGTGTGGCGGAGAACTCTAACTGTTTCTGTGGTGGGGGGCGGTGTCGCTCCAACCACTCCGAAAGGTACAAAAAACGTGGGGAAGAACCAAGCATATCTGCCGATTCCGCATAGACATTAAATATGTCTCGATGTAATCCGAGGGATGAAAAAGCGGGGAGGTTGAAAGTACAGACGGGCATTAAAAAAGCTCTAGGTTTTTTAAAGGGCGAAGATTGAGTCGCAGGACGAGTTCTTCAAGCTTGATTCTGTTGACCAAACTTGACAAAGTCAGGCACATTAGAGATACTAATCCGAACCGGGTTATTGAATCCAAGTGAAGTTGCTTCACAAAAAAATCTTGAAATGATAAAAATTGTAATGAATAGATACGCAATAATCGACGTGGGAGGAGAGCAATTACGGGTAGAACAAAATGGGTCTCATGACATTCATCCTCCGGTATCGATTCGGGACGATACACCAGATTTTGATTCCGACACAGAAGTATTAATTCATCGAGTTTTATCAATTCGTTCCGGATCCAAAATCGAGATTGGACGCCCGTGGCTGGATGGGGCAACAGTTAGGGGAAGAATCTCACGCCGTTGTTTCGACGATAAAAAATTGATGGGGGGGGTACGTTTTGAAGGGGATAAGAAGGGGACAAAAAATAAGTCAGGATATAGACAAAATCATGTTCGATTCTTAGTTAATTCCATCCTTTCAGATGGAAAAAAAGTCTAAATGATTGGGACGTTGGTTGTTCGTTGCAATACGGTTAATTCCTTCGGTAGACGCCTCTCTCACCAATTCTGCAAAACATTGATTCCCGTTCATTACCACTCGATAGGTGTGTATTAACACAATTATATCAATCGTTCTTTTTTACCATCACGAGATCGGGTAGATACATCCACCACGGCAGTTCCAAAGAAACGTACTTCTAGGTCAAGAAAAAAAATTCGTAACCATGTTTGGAAAACCAAGGTGGTCAAGCAAGCATCAAAAGCTTTTTCTCTAGCTAAATCCGTTCTAACAGGTTGTTCGAAAAGCTTTTACTACGCGGTAACCGGCGAGAAGCTTCTTGAAACGGAAGTATGATACTAATTATTTGTTGGTTCGACACCCGGAAGGGTAGGTGCTGGTGTCGCCAGATGCTTCTAACTTCCCCCCCATAGAACCTGCTGTTGACGCGAATGGAATGTCGGTATCGCCGCCCGATACCGCGTCCATCGGGAAACCCAACCTTGCGCGGGTCGGATCCGACCCCTATCTTGGAGTGAATAAATAAATGGGAGGTCGTGAGAAAATGAAACCACTTCATTGGTTGGTAGGAGACCTGCCCAGATTGCGACTTTGGCAAGACATGGCGGGAGATGTTGGGATGTAACTGAAAAATGTGGAATCGGATATAGAACTAGGCCACTTTCCACCACCAAGGGGGTGGTAAACCCCCCCCTGATGGGGGGGCAGTAGGAATTACTCGGAGGATGTTTACTTAAAAAGATCTGTCGGAAAATAATTCCCTGAAAAATCTGTAAAGAGTGGGGATCGCTGATGGCGTCCGGTGAAGACCTATCTGGGTCCTGCAAACTTTGGCTTGGCCAATCGCCCGGGTGCCGTCCACCGCGGGCTTGCCCTGGAAAGCTCTTTGTATTTCATCTTATTCTTCTATTCTTTCATATTCCTAGCGCTATTTATATTTATATTTTCTTCCAATCAACCACGTCTCGGATTTCGTTCGGAATAGCAGGATTTGAACCTGCGACCCCCATCACCCCAAGATGGTGCGCTACCGGGCTGCGCTATACCCCGCAAATCATGTGGATTATAGCATCCAACTACGACGTTGAGCCAATCTTGTAGGGTAAAAAAAAATATAGATTGACACTACACTTGCTAATGCGTTACCATGATTTTGGTAAACCGCAAGCCGCTATGGTGAAATAGGTAGACACGCTGCTCTTAGGAAGCAGTGCTTAAGCATCTCGGTTCGAATCCGAGTAGCGGCAATACAACCCCAACCATAAATCCGATTTGGATTCAATCGAGAGAAGTAGTATAGAAACTCTCATCCTATAAATATTGACACACTGGGGATGGCAATCGCAGCAAGACAGAATCGCTAACTTATTCAATCGTCTATCTGTCGGAGTATGAATTTATAGGAAGTCTGGCATGAACAAAGGGTTCACCAATCGATGTGGAATGAACGAACAGCGACAAGGCACCTACGAAAATAAATATTTATTTATTTATATGAATCTATCTTTCTTTACATGTATGTGTATACGTACACATGGATAGATGGAAAGATTCATATGGCTTATAATTGATTCTTTTCATTTTTTGCATGATGTACATAATGGAGAAAATACTCGTTCACATTCCCCCCTCTACCCCTTTTTTTGCTACCATATGTGACTGGACATACCTAATAGGTAGATTCAATGGGTTTGGTGACTCAGGCAGAAAGGGCGTAGTATCTGCTTCCCCGTGTACGACCGGATTAATGATCACTTGTTGGGTACGGTACAAGCATTTCCCACTAAGCGATTTGTACGAATCATCTACGTTCCCTTCATGGAGCTTTTCCTCACCATACATGATCTTAGGCATTAAGAACCGGAATAAGTGGTCAGCCGCAACCGCGGGACCGTGTGCTTTATCAACCCACGAATTTGCAACTCTGGGTCTTTCTGGGGGGGTGCAACAACACACACCATTAGTCCCTGCTTTGTAATCCTATTGGTCGACGACGCATGTAAGTACGACGTTATTGAGCTACGCAGCTTCACCATGTGGGTCTCCACTGGCAATATCTTTATCAACTGTTTGTTTCACCGGCGGTAAAAAATACCTTATCACTAATCCGAATCGTGTTTTCACTAGTTATAGTTATATACAACGCCAAAAACTAAATAAAGATTCTTATGAATTGGTTGAGGACCAAAACGTTGTGGAAAAATCTTTCTATAATTTATCCCTAAATTTGCATAGAAATCAATTAATTGCTAAACCAGATCGGTGGAGCCATCGAATCATCAGTGTAGGGCTTTCCCTCCTGACAGTCGGTATTCCATCCGGTTCAGTGTGGGCTAATGAGGCGTGGGGGTCGTATCGGAGTCGGGATCCCAAGGAAACGTGGTCGCTAGTGACTCGGTTGGTATATGCTACTCACCTTCATATCAAAATCAGCAATAATTGGCGAGGGGGAGCACCTGCGGCGGTAGCTTCCATGGGATTTTTATTGGTTTGGACTCGTTTTTCAGGGGTTAATTCGTTAGGAATCGGTTTGCACAATCACGGATGGCTGACCCCACAATGAAACGAGCAACCCCGTTTCGTTCAATATCTTTTTTTGATTCAGTTATGGCGAAGGTTGGTTTATGACCAAGGGAGTAGTAATTCTAGCTAAGTGATAAATAGAAGTATACGCTTATGCTCAAGAAAGGAGGAATCAACGAGCGTACCTCCCTTGTTATATTCATACGTTTCAACCACCTTTTTTTGTTCCAACAAATAGAACAATAACTTTATGGTCCATTCAGATTCAATCTTGGGTGGGAGGTGCCGCGATAGGCAAGATGTGTGCCCGGTACCTCTCCTATCAGGATAGAATCGATCATTACTCGAAGTTATCCAAACTAGAAGGTACTTCATTCACTTGAATGCTACTGCGGTCGCCATTTGACCGCCTCGTAGGATGGGATTACGTCCGGACACAAGCCAATATCAAGGATTGTTGGAAAAGAGCAAATTGAAACAAACAATTTGCATGTCCCGATATAATCAAAGGATAATTATTTTAATAATAAAATATTTCATAATAATAAAAGCAATACGGATAGTGAGCAAATGGGGATTGGTAATAAACTGATCGCTTACGAAGATGGAAGCGTTTAAGTACGAAACAAATTTTAAGTAGTAACTGTTCCCAAAAATACTGGTAATTCCGTTGGGGAACAGCTCGTTCCTAGTAGTGGCGGGCCGCTGAAGAAGTAGCAAATACGGTAAACAATCCAGGCATCGGAGTAACTACCATTTCCACTGGCTGGACGAAAGACGAAGTATCCGTCGGGTCATAGTAAGTCCTCATTCATGGGAACAGGCGAAGCCGCCCGTAATACTTAATCCGTAAGAAATTATATGTGATATTTTCCCACGGGGACCCGTAGTCAAATAAACAATTTTGATGATTATAAAAGCCTTGTGTGGAGATTAGCGGGTAATCCCCGTCCGAAAATGACGTCGTTTTAGACGACTTTTTGAACCATGAAAAAATGTCGATTCGGTTGTTTTCAACCAAGGCAAGGATATATAGAGCAGTCAAGGGACAATAACCTCTATTGATTCGATTGATCTATACCCTCCCCGTTCTCGGTAGAAATTGGCCAGGGCACACACGCATTGCGATGTAATGCAAAACCGAGCATGGAATAAAATAAAATGTAACTGAATATGAACGTCTCTCTCTTTTTTATTTCCGTTCATTCTCTTGGTAAATAAAAATATTTGGCTATCATATGTATATATGCAGTATTACGGAAGGAGTGAAGAAGCGGATGCATTCGCTTCTTACTGGACCGGCAAATGTATTTGCCAAAGTAGTCACGAAGTCCTAGTAGAGTACGATCCATGGAGAATAATCTGTGGATACCTGAGGTTCTGATTGACAGAATTATCCAATTACAACCTCCTGGCAATTAGATCGATTTATTACCAATGCAAAAATTATGGTGAAATGCGTAGATGATCGGTACGAGTTCTGGTATACGACTGTCTGGTACCGACCGTCGAACGATTCCGCTTCCGTTGCAAGAAGATAACATCGGAATTGAACGTGTTGCAAGCAAGAATTGGGGTAATAGCAATTGTCGCCGAGGTACATTACTCATGAATTAGGGATAGTAAAAATAATTATTACTAGAAGTACTTCTTTGGGCAATGCCCCAACTCATATCCACCCACCTGGATATGAGTCGAGATAATAATATCTGGTTCTCACTTGGTATTATTTCGGTGTCATCAACTACTTGGTAAGCTAGACCCATGCTACGAGTTGTTTCTGAACCCGGATAGACGCGCACGCTCAAGGAATCTGTTGGGCAAGCGGATTCACACCTCTTACAACCTACGCAATCTTCAGTTCTGGGGGCGGAAGCAATTTGATTAGCTTTGCAACCCTCCCAAGGTACCGTTTCCGATGCATCCGTCGGACAAGCTCTTACACATTGGGTGCAACCAATACAAGTGTCGTATGTCTTTACTGAGTGCGCCATCGAACCTCCTTCGCTCCTGTGTATACCTATGCACATGCATATGAGTTGCGAGACGCATTCTCTTACTCAGACGCTTGAAGTACACACATTAGCATATTCAAATACCAGGCATAATTCCGAGTAGGTGAATGCGGCGTCCCCACCTGCTACTCCATTCACGAGTCTAACGATAAAGCGAAATAGATAGGGAATATAGATATAATTCCATTCAGCATTTGTATTCAAACATTACTTTGCTTATCGCGCATAAATTTATCCACATTATTTAGTCCTCTTTTTGTATGTGAGCGATGCGTGACCGGCACATTTTCACTCATCACATTGTATGATTAACTATATTGAAAAGAGAATCATAACTCCTATCGAGGCTAAAACAGTCAAACTTTATTGGATTAGGTATAGTACAACATGCCCCGATAGGGGGTATCCTATAATGGTTTTATTGATAGATCAATTCCCATTTTAACAAATCAAATTGAGGGATGCGAGTTGATCCTTTCCAATAAGTAATTGAAGCAATGGGTGGATAACCCAATATTGGATTCGATGGCTGTTGCAGCAATAACGAATAATAAGGGAACTCCCCAAGCCGTATTGATGGCTTTTCCATCGAAGCGACCGGAAGTACCACGGAAATGAATTTGGAAGGAACCACTGAATTTATCAGTGACTCATATCCTGGTTGAATATCCCTTTCATACTTGTATTGTCCCTCAATTGATCAATCAGGAGATACGCATTAAACCATTGCGAATCTTTAACTTGCAAAATCGATTCTGCAGAGGGACTTGTACAAACTGCAATAGGTATGCTATTGCAGCATCTATCGGTTCTAGCATCGGTTGGTTAATCAGAGTCTATCACTCGATCAGTTAGCATCATAACAAATATTATCGGGATTTTTATAGGTCCTACGTACGTAAATGGGCAACTGTGCTGCGACCGCATAACAAGCAGTCACTTACAGACATAGAATAATAAATAAAGAGAAATCGATCCCGGGAAGGCGAGTCAAATTGCGTCGGGTGATTAAATCCGTGGGGGGTGGGGGACATTCCCAAGACTTTTTTGCTAAAAACGTTGATTTATTCGAGTCTAGACGGACCTAGCCCTGACAGGGCAGGGCGCCCTGCGGGCTAACGGCCTTTTATTTGGATCCGACTTTGAGGCGTACATGCGCCGGGTGGCCCAGCACCCACCCTTTTTTGAATTATTTTTTTTTTTCAAACCTCTATTGAAAGGAGAGACAAGATTTACTGGCCCACCCGAAGGTTTCCCCACTATGGCATTGTCCTTCTTATGGACTTGGTAAGTAGAGAGATTATTACTGGATTGATCTGGGATTTTTGTGGTTTGGAAAATGACAGCCTGATTTTTATAGCTCGTGTCTCCTCTCTGAATAGTAATTATTCCCCCCTGAAGTCTACCCCAAAATTTTGGGGTCTGGAGTTATTGGGGAAACCAGAGACGAGGCTGCTGTAAATGGAATGACTAATTATTACAACAGCCTCGTTTTCGGTTTATTTCATTCTAAAGTTTCTTACGCTTTGAGTCGACACAATCGACACCAATCGGCACCGACGCCAACTGTGTCGATTGCATTGGACGTCTTCACCCTCGAGTTATCACTTTTATCTTCCCAAAAAGGAAAAGGAGTAAGGAATATTTGCCTCGAACTGTTAAAACGTTTTCACAAATCCGGATTGATATTCCTTTGATCCACGGATACCCGATTCTCTCACTGATCTGTTATACGAATCTATATTTCTCTTGAACAAATGATTTGGAATGCTTTTGCGTTTTCCCGGTGGTTTCCAAAGACCTCTTTGAGAGGAATAATCTCTGGGGTGAAATTTCAAATGGTAGGTAATTTTCAAAACTCGAAGACTTATCTGAGATATCTGAGACTGGGTAGATCCCATCTTTTCCTTCTCATCAGGGACTTGCGACGGATTGGTATAAACCCCTCTATTCGTGATGATGGTATTAACAATGATTGTCTAATGGATTTATTACACCATCCAAATAATCCAATTATTACTGAGTAGAATGGTACAAACTTAGTTGTATCTGTCTGTATCTGTACCTATCTATCTGTATATAAATGGCTATATGAATGAATAACAGTGCTCCTTAACGATTGTTGAATTCATCGAACAACTACCCGTTTCTAATCACACTAGGTCTTGATTTCTTCTTATAGGAAATGGGATTTGACACTCGGGATATAAATCTGATTGAAGCTACCAGGCCAATGGTAACTTCAATCGGATGATCGAACAATTCGCAAGTACTATCGACGAGCCCAATCCCGAGAATCAAGTATTGAGGTACATCTTCATTCTAATTGTAGCGGATCGGCTACCGTCGATAGCACCGAAGCAAAATCTGTCGACGCAAGCCAATTCCTCCAAACGGTGAGTTGGCCACAAAAGACGTTTAATTCGTTGTACTTTAATTGGGCTTTCGTAACCCCTCGTTCCTGCACCCTTTCCGGGAACGAAATCCAATACAGAATCGGAGAAGTCCGTGTGGCTCGGAATTGAAAGACATTCGAGAAACCGTAACTGCCGACGACACCTCGAGGATAATAAATCCTCAATGTTGTAAAAAATGGAATGAACTCCCCCCTTATCCCTTTCTTTGTTAGGTAAGCACAATACAAATTCATCAAATCCTTTTTTATCAAATATCTTCCTAAATTTATTTCTGAACTTCGGTAAAGTACTAACTACTTTATACATCAAGATCTGATCGGTAAGGACCTTGGTTCTACGTGGATATGCATTGAAAAACAGATGATTCAGTACTTTATGTCTACCTCGGTCAAGAATCATACTCAGTAAGTCTGGCTCTAAATCCTTGTCTTCAGTAAATGCAAGAATAGTTTCATGATTTCCCATCACGTAAATGGTAGACGCAAGTTCCCTCAATTCTTCTGATTTTTGCTCCAACAGCTTAGGTCTAAATTTCCATCGACGTTTGGGACGGAAAGATTGGCTGGTGGCGAATCTCCGCTTACGTACCTCAGACTTATCATTTAAAAATTTGTTGATGAGTGGCGCTCCGCCAAATTCTTCTTGGGATCTGTTTCCCAAGAGGGCTTCATATGCCTCGATCGGTACAGATTTGTCAGATATAAAAATCGTCTTGTTTCTATATGTCTCCGCTAAATCCGGGGCGACCAGCCATGGGGCTAAGTCCAACTTCACATTCCATTTTATTATGGAATTAAAGATCACTGGACGGACGATCACCCCTTTCCTCCTTTCTTTAGCAATTTGTCTCATACGGTGGCTGGATCGGATTCTTCGTTCGATCGCATTTTGCCGCGTCATGAACCCTTGCACATTTGTGTCTTGCAAGAAATCAGCGAAACCGTTGTGCAGTAGGTTGCTACACCCCCGTTGTTTACCGAGATTCGCGATTCGATCCCTCAGCAAAGAGTTTTTTGCATGAATAGAATAATTTTCTGCCCTTTTTTTGAACAAATATTGGTTTTCCCCCTCGTGGATGCTTGCATCAACCCATTCAGAAGTCTTTTTCTTATCAATAAAATTTTTCCATTTTTTTGGATATATTCGGGACCATGTTTCGATCGGTAAATTGTATCGATCAAGACAATCCAACCAGATTTTCCAATTATTTGCATTCAATGCATGAATCGATTTGAGGAATCCCCAAGTTCTCCAATTTTTTATTATGCTTTCATCAATATATGGATATTTATCCAAATTCCGAGCTGGTACATCCCTTAAGTATTTTGCTTCGTAATTGCTTATGTTGTTTGCGCTTCTTCCAAAGCTTTTGTCACTCACTTCATTTTCTAGCAAGGCGGTCAAGTCTGTCCTATCTCTCAAACTGATGGACCATACTTCATCAAAAACAAAAGCTTGAGACAGAAACGCAGTAGAACCATCGCTACTAATAATCCCCAGCAATGCATCCCGTTGGTTAGAAACGTCCGGATTTGACTGTTCCTTCTCTTCGTAAATTTAGGCAATACCACTGACAGTCCGTACTAGGTGGGCTTCCAACGCCTCGAATCCAATCCCGGAATAAGCATTAATTTCTAAAATTATTTTATATAATTTTATCGCTGACGAAACACAATTATTTTTTTGTTTAGCAACCCGTGTGTGAAACTCCAAAAGCTTTTGTCGAATAGCAATAGATTCTATTTCCGGTCTGAAAGATCCGCCAATACTTGCGTCGCGTAACTTCTGAATGTCCATTTTCTCAATACACTTTTGTAATGCTCTTCGGTCGTTTCCTCCGGGACCTCTATTCGGTGCATCGCCGAATAGACTCATCGTTCCCGATCGAGTATCCGATTTAAATTTGTTGGTGGTGTATCCTACCAACGCCTCGCTATAATGGGAAATTGATTGGATATTGCAATTAATAGTATTTGATCTTATTTCTGCCTCTTTGTTGATAGCCTCATGACCAGCAAGCTCTTTGTTCTTCCTGATCCTTGAGCCCACATCCGTGGGGCCTTGCCCCTCGACGTTGCTCGTACTGGCAATTTTTTCAATCCCTTCAACTCCAATAAACGGATTGAGTACCGTCTGTCCGACTCGCATAGACCCGATCAACCTGTTGATGAAACGACCTACCCGCTTAGTTCGCGACGCAAACTTCTTCCCGAAAGTCTTTACTATTCTTTGTCTTACCGGATTCCAGAACGAAGGATCCTTCCTGGTAGTCCCGAAAGGTACATCCGTCTGAAATCCCCAAGCAGTTAAGTGACTAAACTGAACTCTTTCTCTTCCTACTTTATCTATATCACTGTCATTAGACGATACCTCAGGCTTGACAGATTGATTGGTAATTCCCTTTTTCTTGATGAGTGATCCCCTCCTTCTACTATGCCAAGGTTTTAATTGAAATGGAAACAGAATCTTTGTTTGAACACCGTCCTTTGACCGACGACCAGGAAACCTATTTTCTGAGAATTCTTCACCGTCGTAGCTGCGGATCACGTGGGACTCCCTGCACAAATCGATCCGATCTTCACCCCATTCGGGAACTTGGAGGCATAATATTCGACCAATATTCTTAGGTATAATCAAGAGAGGTAACTTCACATATCTCCTGAAATTGGATTGCGAGACCAATAATAACCCCCTACCCGTATGGATCGAACTCATGTCTAATCTAGCGGCGAGATTTAAGCGTTCGTATTTCGATCTACCAAAACTCCTTTGAGGAGAAGGAGTGATTGATACTTGTTCCAGTTGGGGGCTCGTTCCCCCCCTCGTAATCGCTACTTCAGGATCCCATTCCGTTGAGCCTTTGCTCCACGATGAGGCGGAAACGGGTATCTCCATCCATCTTATGAAGAATGGAGAATGGGTCTTACCCTGCAGCATTCTCCAGATAAGCATCTTACGCCTTCTGGCCCGCATAGATCCCTTAATAAGCCTTCGACGAAAATCAGAAGATTTCGAATAGCGTTTCAGTGGTTTAGCTGACCTTAACCCCGTTTTTCCAAAATTAATAGCTAAATTTCTGAGCTTTTTGTTGCGAATATCGCTCTCCATACCAGGTATATCAAATCGACTTTCATTTAATTGAGTATTACGAAACAAATCTCTTTCAAGATCCTCAATTCGATGAGTCAAACATATTTTTCCTCTGCGACCCACCGTGAAAGAAACTTTTTTACGACCGGTCAACGAGGCATCAGACAGGAATGCATGACTCGGATTCCTACACATATCTTCGAAATAAATAAGAGATAGAGCCCGATCCGTTGGTAGCAGCTTGGAGATATCCTCCCAAGTTACAGAAGGCTGAAAGTTATTCATTGCTTCCAAAATGGTTCTTAATTCCAAACTCTCAAGTTTCTGCTCATTGGGTATTAATCTATCGAACACAAATTCAGAAACTTCAGGAGCATCTGGAGATAATGGTTCCCAAGGAAGAGGAATTTTATTATTCACAAATTCTTTATGTTTATTCAAAATCCGAGTTTCAATTTTATTTTCGCGGCTTACTACCCCCGAAAAATCTTCAGACGTTTTAAGTATTGGCATCGCCATTTCACAAATCGCAAGGAACGACCGTGAATTTGGAACTCTTACGCGAGGTAATTGACTCATTAAAGGATCATAGATCTTAGGTAGTTCTATACCCCCTTCAATCTTTGATTTCAGTCTTTTTGCTATTGCTCCCGAGAAGACACATCCATTATTTAGAAGCCTAATTCGATCTTTCAGTTCGTTATGCAAATTTTTTTTCTCATTCAGATGATCTAGGATCCAGTTTCGATAAAGAGACGGAGTTGATAACGAAACATCGAAACCCTTCAGGGATTTTCTTAACTACTTTTCAAGAATTGACGAACCAGGCGAAGATGCAAAAACCAAACGTGATTTGCTATCGGTTACACACTCGGTGAAAAAGCAAGTTGATACCCTCCTTTTAACATCGCTTTGATGACTTATCCGACTGATTGGCCGGTGCCGCATGGATCGATTCGTTCTACGGGGATCAAAGAACGAGGTAGGCCGTGGCTCGCAAAGCCATTTTGCGGAGGATGGTGAGTCCAAACAGGTTTTATCATATTTGACTAATTCATCCTCGAATTTTCTCGTCATGAAAGGAACTGGGGACCTACCTAGATACGAGAGCATAGTGATAAACGAAACAATACTAAAAGTCTTATACATGACACGTTTCAGCGATATATAAAGTATTGGTGAATCCCTTTCGATGCGATGCATCGATAATCTAGACGATTGCCCGAGCAAGAGATGGCCTACCAACCAGCCCGAGAAACTACCCATTAAGAATGTTGTACTACTGCTGTAACGGAACATAACTAGATAAATCAATCTTGCTAACGTAGCGTTTGGCAACAAAATGGGATTGAATGGCTGGAGAACTAGACTATTCATAAAAGTGCTTGCAACTCTCGAATCGCGGATTGACTGCGCAGGGCGGAGAGCCTGGTAATCCGGTAAATCTTTGGTTCGAGACCAAAATAAAAACACGTATGGTAGAACCGCAATAGTTACCAGATTAGGTCTCGGAATCAACAAATAAATAGGTGAGAAGAAAACGGATGAAAAGATTAGTAACTGACCAGTCATTGATCCGATGAGCGCGGCTAAACCGCTCAAATCCCCCCATAAAAGAAAAGACCTCAGACATAAAATTTGTGAAGGTCCGATGGGCAGTGTTGGCAGCAATCCATAATAAAAACCAAATAATAGGGAAGGACTCATGTTTTTTTACCAACCAATTAATGACGCTCTAAAGCAAAAGTTTAATATTAAATTAACCTCAATTTTATTCGTTCCCAGCATATCGCTGCTGAATACGAATAATTTCCA